AATGATGAGCCTGACTAAAGGACTATCGTGATAGGATAAAACATGTAGCTAAACTACCTTCATTATTACATCCGACAGAATTAAACTATCACCATCAAGCATCAAAAGCCACCGTGCATCATACACCAAGATGTACCAATAAACTTAACATAGAAAAGTAAGCTAAGGTAAAGCTAATGGGTTCATACCCCATAAATAGAGTAAACACTCTCTTCTCTAATGCCCAGTAACTCAACCAAAATCCTATTACTAATCACTTTAGTAAGAGGTATGTTAGTGTCTGTATCGTCCAACTCATGAATTGGCGCATGAATAGGTCTGGAAGTAAATTTAATATCATTTATTCCACTGATATCTAACATCAAAAACATATACAACACAGAAGCGTCACTAAAATACTTCATTGTCCAAGTATTAGCTTCAGCAACTCTACTATTCATAGTAGTAATAAAAACGGTGACAGAAGACCTGTTTACACTCATAAACGTGGGAACCCCATATACGCCAATGATTGTTTGCACGCCCCTACTCTTAAAGAGAGGAGCAGCACCATTCCACTGGTGGTTCCCAGGAGTCATAGAAGGACTAAGATGGGAAAACTGCGGACTATTAATAACAATTCAAAGGGCCGCACCCATGATGCTAATATCATACCTGATCGAAACCAACACCTTCATACTAAGAATCATTCTAACATCAACAATCGTAGGGGCAATTGGAGGTCTTAACCAAACCTCAATACGAAAAATCTTGACATACTCATCCATCAACCACACAGGTTGAATACTAATAGCACTAATTACAGGAGACAACATATGAATAGCATACTTCGCAATCTACTCGACACTAGTACTAACAGTGTTATCAGTTATCAAGCTCTCTGGTGTATCCTTCATCAACCAAATCCTGATAACAAACAAGGAAGCTAAATTGATGAAGTTCATAATATTCACTTCATTACTCTCATTGGGGGGGCTCCCGCCATTCTTAGGATTCCTACCCAAGTGATTCATCATCCAGGCAATAACTATAAACGAGCTAGTACCTATAGCAACTGCAATGGTGATTGCATCACTAATTACGCTATACTACTACCTAAAAATCTCCTACTCAAGATTCATGATCCTAAACACAGAGCCAAAATGAAACGCTCAGTCACACAAGAACAAAACAGCTAAAAGCATTAGAGCCATACTCTTATCATCAATCTCGCTATTGGGGGCAATAATATGTACGATCATTATCAGAACAAACTAAAGGAAGGCCTTAAGTTAAACTAAACTAATAACCTTCAAAGCTATAAATAAAGGGCTGTTCCTTTAGGCCTTGGTAAGCCTTATTTACCTACCCCTACAGAATTGCATTCTGTCATCACAAAATGAATACAAGACCAAACCCAATAGTGGAAGAACAACGTTAACGTCCCTAAATAGATTTACAGCCTATCGCCTACTAATTTATCTCAGCCACCCCACTAATCTTCAGCCGATGGTTTTTCTCAACTAATCACAAGGACATTGGAACACTGTACTTTGTATTTGGTGCCTGATCAGGCATGGTAGGGACATCCCTCAGAATACTTATTCGAACAGAACTAGGGCAACCAGGATCCCTAATTGGAGACGACCAAATTTACAACGTTATCGTAACAGCCCATGCATTCGTCATAATTTTCTTCATGGTTATGCCAATCATAATTGGTGGATTCGGGAATTGGCTAGTACCCCTAATACTCGGAGCACCAGACATAGCATTCCCACGAATAAACAACATAAGATTCTGACTACTCCCGCCATCACTAACGCTCTTACTTACAAGTAGAACAGTAGAAAGCGGAGCAGGTACAGGATGAACAGTATATCCTCCTCTTGCAAGAGGAATTGCACACGCTGGAGCATCCGTAGATCTGGCCATCTTCTCCCTCCACTTAGCAGGAGTGTCATCAATTTTAGGAGCGGTAAACTTCATCTCAACAACAATTAACATAAAGCCAAAAAGCATAAAGCCGGAACGAATCCCACTATTTGTATGATCAGTTGCCATCACAGCACTACTACTCCTACTGTCCCTACCTGTACTAGCAGGAGCAATCACCATATTACTAACCGACCGCAACCTAAACACATCATTCTTCGATCCGGCAGGGGGAGGTGATCCAATCCTATATCAACACCTATTCTGATTCTTCGGGCACCCTGAAGTATATATTCTAATCCTACCAGGATTTGGTATAATCTCCCACATTATCTGCCACGAAAGAGGAAAGAAGGAAGCATTTGGAAACCTAGGAATAATCTTTGCTATACTAGCAATTGGACTACTAGGATTTGTAGTATGAGCACACCACATATTCACAGTAGGAATAGATGTTGACACACGAGCATACTTCACATCAGCAACAATAATTATCGCAGTACCTACAGGAATCAAAATTTTCAGATGACTAGCAACCATATACGGATCACAAATAACATATAGAGCAGCATGTTTATGAGCCATAGGATTTGTATTCCTATTCACAATAGGAGGACTAACAGGAGTAGTCCTCGCAAACTCATCAATCGACATCATCCTACATGATACCTACTACGTAGTTGCCCACTTCCACTACGTACTATCCATAGGGGCAGTATTTGCAATCATAGCAGGATTTATCCAATGATTCCCCCTATTCACCGGACTTACTATAAACCCCAAGTGGCTGAAAGCACAATTCGCTGTTATGTTTACAGGAGTGAACATAACATTCTTCCCACAACACTTCCTAGGATTAGCTGGCATGCCACGACGATACTCAGACTACCCAGACGCCTACACAACATGAAACATTATCTCATCAATAGGATCAGCAATCTCATTCGTAAGAGTAATAATATTCCTATTCATTATCTGAGAAAGTATCTCATCAAACCGACAAATCTTATTCCCAACGCAAACAAGAAACTCAATTGAATGGCTACAAAACTTCCCCTCAGCAGAACACAGATACTCAGAGCTACCAACCATTTCACTGACTAACTAACCCAAAGAATCTAACGTGGCAGATAAGTGCGGTGGATTTAAGCTCCAAACATAAAGCCTCAGGCTTTCATTAGAATAAAATGACAACATGATTAAATCTAAGACTACAGGACGGAGCATCCCCCATCATAGAACAATTAGTCTTCTTCCACGACCATGTTTTAATAATTATATTAATAATTACTACAACCGTATCCTACATAATAATCACCCTAATCCGAAACAAACAAACAAGACGATTCATACTAGAAGGACAAATAATCGAAACCACATGAACAATTGCACCTGCAATCATCCTAGTATTCATTGCCATGCCATCCCTACGACTCCTATATCTAATAGACGAAATCCATAACCCAGCACTAACACTAAAAGCAGTTGGGCACCAATGATACTGAAGCTACGAATACTCAGACTTCACAAAACTAGAATTTGACTCATACATAATCCCACAAGAAGAACAACAAACGAGAACATTTCGACTGCTAGACACCGACAACCGAGTCGTCCTACCAATAAACTCACCAATCCGATTAATCGTTACAGCAGCAGACGTACTACACTCATGAACCATCCCAAGACTAGGAGTGAAAACAGACGCCACACCAGGACGACTAAACCAAGTAAGATTCTCAATTAACCGCCCTGGTATTCTATACGGGCAATGCTCAGAAATCTGCGGAGCAAACCACAGATTCATACCCATTACAATCGAAAGAGTGCCAGCAAAATATTTTATTAATTGAGTTTCAAAGATAAGAGAATCATCAGATGACTGAAAGCAAGTAATGGTCTCTTAAACCAGCTCATGATAATCTAGCAACTATCTCTGATGAAAGGATTAGTTAATTATATAACATCAGAATGTCAAACTGAAGTAATCAACAAATGATATCCTTTTATACCTCAAATAATACCAATAGAATGAATAATACTATACATTACATTTCTAATAACATTCCTAATATTCAACATCATAAACTACTTTACACAATCCCCGAACACAAAAACAACAACAAAAACCACCATCAACGTCAATAAGATAAACTGAAAATGATAAGAAACCTATTCTCAATCTTCGATCCAACAACAGAAATCAACAGACTCCCCCTAAACTGAACAAGAACGTTCTTGGGACTCCTATTAATCCCCACAAGAATCTGATTAATCCCATCACGAAGTAATATAATAATCAGAGCCTTAATAAACAAACTTCACAAAGAAATAAAAACAATCCTGAGAAAAGGAAACCAAAACAAAGGAAACTCATTCATCTTCACCTCACTATTCCTCATAATTCTAATAAATAACTTCCTAGGGCTATTCCCATATGTATTCACAAGAACAAGCCACCTGACCCTCACACTTACACTAGCCCTACCCCTGTGAACAAGATTCATGCTATTCGGATGAATCAAAAACACAAACCACATATTTGAACACCTAGTACCCCAGGGCACACCAACAATACTAATACCACTCATGGTTGTCATCGAAACAATCAGAAACCTAATTCGACCAGGAACACTTGCAGTACGACTAACAGCAAATATAATTGCAGGACACTTATTACTAACTTTACTAGGAAACAATGGACCCGCAATAAGCCACACCTTACTAACAGTACTAATTACAGCACAAATCCTCCTCCTAATCCTAGAAGCAGCAGTAGCTATCATCCAATCCTATGTATTCGCAATCCTAAGAACACTATACTCTAGAGAAGTAAACTAAAATAATGTCAAATCACGAAAACCACCCATTTCACATAGTAAACAAAAGACCATGACCACTCACAGGAGCAATTGGAGCATTAGTTACACTAATAGGACTAATTAAGTGATTCCATCAATACGACGACAGCCTACTAGGAATTGGAGCCGTAATCACAGTATTAACCATAATCCAATGATGACGAGACATTACCCGAGAGGGTACATATCAAGGACTCCACACAAAAATAGTAACGAGGGGTTTACGATGAGGGATAATTCTATTCATCGTATCAGAAGTACTATTCTTTGCATCATTCTTCTGAGCATTCTTCCATAGAAGACTATCACCAACAATTGAACTAGGATCAACATGACCTCCCACGGGAGTTCAACCATTTAACCCCCTACAAATTCCACTGCTAAATACTGCAATCCTCCTCGCCTCAGGGGTAACCGTAACATGAGCACACCACGGACTACTAGAAAATAACTTCAGACAAGCAACACAAGGACTATTCTTTACAGTAACACTAGGAATTTACTTTACTGCACTTCAAGCCTACGAATACATTGAAGCCCCATTCACAATTGCAGACTCCGCCTACGGATCAACCTTCTTTATAGCAACAGGGTTCCACGGACTACACGTAATTATTGGAACAACATTCTTAACAACCTGTCTACTACGACAAATAACCCTACACTTCTCATCAAACCACCACTTCGGGTTTGAAGCAGCAGCATGATACTGACACTTCGTAGACGTAGTATGACTATTCCTATATATCTCAATCTACTGATGAGGAAGATAAAACGCTACTTATCTAATACAAGTAAAGTATACTTGACTTCCAATCAAGAAATTTGTGAAAAGCAAGATAAGTAATAATAATAGCCATAACAATAACAATAATCACAATTGCACTAACAACAGCAGTAATATACCTAACAACACTGATCTCAAAGAAAAACAACGAAGATCGAGAAAAAAGATCCCCCTTCGAGTGTGGGTTCGACCCAAAAAACTCAGCACGACTACCATTCTCATCACGATTTTTCCTAATCGCAGTAATCTTTATAATCTTCGACGTGGAAATTGCACTACTACTACCTATACCAGTTACCATAACAGCATCAAGAATAAAATCATGAGCACTAATTAGAATCGCCTTCCTTCTAATCCTAATTATTGGACTATACCACGAATGAAATCAAGGATCATTGGAATGAAGAAGCTAAACCCAGGGACTATAGTTAAAAATAACATTTGAGTTGCATTCAAAAAGTGCTGCACGGTAGCTAGCCTCAAGGCCATAAGTGAGAAGCAACAGCTTGCAATCAGTTTCGACCTGATCTTAGATAGTAATACTATCCTTACTGTCCCAAACTTAACTGAAACCAAAAAGAGGTATATTATTGTTAATAATAAAAATGGATCTGAGAATCCCAGTTAAGGAAGTGACAGAAAAAGTGAATGCTGCTAACTTATCACTATAGCGGTTAAAATCCGTTTACACTTCTATCATTTATATAGTTTAAGAAAACATTACACTTTCACTGTAAAAATAAAGGCCTAACTTTTATAAATAAAAGAATCAACCACTCAAAGGTCACAACAACACCTCATCGACATCTTCAGTGTCGCGCTCTAAAAATAAGCTATTCAAGTAATAAGCCAGTAAAAACAATAAAATAACCACCCACATAACAAAGAAGCCTAAAAACACCCTCAAACTACTATACTGAGCCCACTGATTAGCCCTACCAAGGTTAAAAAGAACTCAATATAAACCCTGACCACCAAAATACTCTATTCAACCAGAATCAAAAACCCTCATTGACCTATAACCAAAACCCAGGGGACCAAAAGAAACACCATAAGTAGAGAAAAAGGGCATAAACCACATAGAACCAGAAAACGAAGAAACACCATAATAATACACAGAAAACAAATAATCGCCAAAGCTAAAACCAGAAATCTCATAACCCAACCAACCACCTAACAATACCACAAAAAGGGTAAGAAACCTTAAATAATAAGGCAAACAAATAACAGAGGGGGTAGGACAAATCAATCACATCAACGAGCTACCACCAAGAACTGACATAACCAACAAGCCAATCATACCCACAACTATATTATAATTAGTCTCTGCCATAGAATAAGAAGAGACAAAATTAAAATCACCACACAAAACAAAATAAAACAAACGAAAAGAATAACAAACCGTCAAGCCCGTAGAAACAAACAATAAAAAAAAGCCAAAAACATTCACGTATCTCATAGAAAACATCTCCAAAATAAAATCCTTAGAGTAAAACCCAGCCAAAAAGGGCATGCCACACAAAGCAAAGTTAGAAACCATTAAACAGGAAGAAGTAAAAGGCATGTAAACAGATAATCCACCCATAAAACGAATGTCTTGAGAATCCCCTATAGAATGAATCACACCACCAGCACATATGAACAACAGAGCCTTAAATAAAGCATGAGTCAACAAATGAAAAAACGCCAAACCAGAGAGGCCAACAGAAATAGTTATAATTATAAGACCCAACTGTCTTAGAGTTGACAAAGCAATAATCCTCCTTAAGTCATACTCAAAATTAGCCCCAAGACCAGCCATAAATATGGTTAACCCAGAAACCAGCAACAAAATAACATTTAACAAATAGCCAAATGAGGGACTAAAACGAATCAACAAATAAACACCAGCAGTAACCAGCGTAGAAGAATGAACCAAAGCAGACACAGGAGTAGGGGCGGCCATAGCCGCAGGCAACCAAGAAGAAAATGGAATCTGAGCTCTCTTTGTCATGGCCGCCAAAACAACAAGGAAAGAGATCACCTCTATCTCAACAGAGCCCGATAAAACATCCAAATAATAAACAAAACTCCAGCTACCAAAGTTAATTATCCAAGCAATAACCATCAACAAAGCCACATCACCAATACGATTAGACAAAACAGTCAACATACCGGCGCCGTAAGACCTCACATTCTGATAATAAATTACCAAAAGATAAGAAACCAAACCCAAACCATCCCAGCCCAATAAAATTCTAATCATGTTAGGACTAACAATAAGAAACATTATAGAAACCACAAACATCAAAACCAACGAAATAAACCGAAAAATATTCGAATCACCAAATATATAATCATCGCTATACAAGATAACAAGAGAGGAAATAATAAAAACAAACCCCATAAACAGCAAAGACACCCAGTCAAATAAAAAAGTTATGACAACAGAGCTCCCATTCAATCTGACAACCATCCAATCAACAAAATAAACCAAATCACACAAAATAAAATAAACACCCAAAAAACAGCAAAATCAACCCAGAAGGAACAAAAACACAAATCTAGCAAAACAAATAGAAACAGGCATCACAGTCCAAAGCAACCAAATCACATCGCCGACACCACAAATCAGAATTTTAAATTAAACTATCTGGACTAAAAATACCACCTTACACCCAAAAAACAGCAAAATCAACCCTTAAAATAATCAAATTCAACGGAAACCAATGCAAAAACAACAACAAAAACTCACGAACATAGCCCAGTGAACAAGAATACAAACCAGAAAAAACAGACCCATGCTGACTATAAGAATACATATAAAGGGTATAAGCCGCGCTAAAAAAAGACAAAAAAATTAAAACAAGCATAAGACATCAAGACCAAGATACTAAACTACTCAACAAACCAATCTCACCGAGAAGATTAAGAGAGGGAGGAGCAGCCATATTACAAGCACTCAATATAAACCACCACATAGTTATACTAGGCATAAGATTTATCAAACCCCTATTAACCAACAAGCTACGACTACCAAACCGCTCATAAGAAATATTAGAGAGACAAAAAAGACCAGAAGAACACAAACCATGAGCAATTATCAAAGCAAAAGATCTGCAAACCCCCCAATAACTTATGGTCATAACACCACCAATAACTATACCCATATGCGCTACAGACGAGTAAGCGATCAATGACTTCAAATCAGTTTGTCGCATACAAAATAAACTAACCAACAGACCACCGACCAAGCTCAAAACAACCCAAACAATACCAAAACCAAAGCCAAACTTAGACAAAATAGGAAACACACGAAGCAAGCCGTAACCACCAAGCTTCAACAAAACACCAGCCAAAATCATTGAACCAGAAACAGGAGCCTCCACATGAGCCCTAGGAAGCCACAAATGAACCAAAAACATAGGTATCCTAACCAAAAAGGCCAAAACCATACAAACATAAAACAGACCACCAGCAACACCTCCCCTCAACAAAAATAAACATAACGAACCCAATGAACTATAAATAAACAAAATGCCAACCAACAGGGGAAGAGAGGCCAACAAGGTATAAAACAACAAATAAATACCAGCCTGAACACGCTCTGGTTGATACCCCCAACCCAAAATAAGAAACAGGGTAGGAATCAATCTACTTTCAAAGAAAATATAAAACGAAAGCAAACTAGCTCTTCTAAAAGTACAATACAACATAGTAACAAGAAAAACAACGACAAAAAGAAAAAAACCAGGGAAATAATTCGAACGAAGAATAGACTCTCTAGCCAAAACCATAAGAACACAAATTCATAAGCTTAAAAGAACAAGACCATAAGAAATCACATCACACCCAAAAAAATAACTTAACCCCGACCAACAAAAAAAATAAGGAAAAGAAAAAAGATATACAAAAGAAATTAAAAACAACAAAGAACAAACCAACCACCATGAACAAGACATACACAAGGGGATCAAAAACAACAAAAAACAAAGAAACCTTAACATTGAAGAACTCTATAAGAGCGAAAGTAATCATTACCGTGACTACGAATTATAGAAACCAAAATAGACAAACCCAATGAGCCCTCACAAACCGAAAAAATCAAAAAATAAACAACAAAAAACAAACTATAATTAAATCCACACAAATAAAAATAAACCGAAAGATACAAAACCAAAACCACAAACTCCAATCTCAGCAAAGTAACCAACAGATGCTTACGACCAGAAGAGAAGGTCCAAACACCACAAAAATAAAGAACAAAAAGGTACAACCACATTGACATTAAGTTTTAATAATTTAATCAAAATATTGGTCTTGTAAACCAAAAATAAGGACACAACCTTTTAAAACTTCAGAGGAAAGACACCAGCCATTTCATTAATCCCCAAAACTAATATTTTAAACATAAAATACCCCCTGATATGACAAAACTATTAATATCAACAAGAATGATAACAAGATTAATATTCACACAAATAAAACACCCACTAGCCATAGGAATAATACTACTCCTACAAACCACACTAACATGCTTAATCAGAGGAACCATATACAAAAGATTCTGATTCTCATACATCCTATTCATAATTATAATCGGAGGTATGCTAGTACTATTCATATACATAACGAGACTAGCATCAAACGAAATATTCTCACCATCCAACAAAATAATCCTAGCCGCACTAATAATACCACCAACACTAACATTCATCATACCGGATCAAACAAACAACAAGGAAATAAACACACACAACGCAACAACAGAAAACGAAATCACATCAACAACACTAATAATATATAACCAAAACACAGGAACAATAACCGTGTTATTAGTACTATACATACTACTCACACTGATCGTAGTAGTAAACATCATCAGAATCTCAAAGGGACCACTACGACACGCAAACTAATGAACAAACCCATACGAAGCAGACACCCCCTCATCAAAATTGCAAACAACGCCTTAGTAGACCTACCAACACCATCAACAATTAGAAGATGATGAAACTTCGGATCACTACTAGGGGTGTGCCTAATCGCACAAATCGCAACAGGACTATTCCTAGCCATACACTACTGTCCAGATATCAGCCTTGCATTCTCCAGAGTAAGACACATCTGCCGAGACGTAAACTACGGATGACTACTACGAACACTACACGCAAATGGAGCATCACTATTCTTCACATGTATATACGTACACATTGGACGAAACATATACTACGGATCATACAAATTCATACACACATGATCAGTAGGAGTAATCATCTTCCTTGTAACAATAGCAACAGCATTCCTAGGATACGTATTACCCTGAGGACAAATGTCATTCTGAGGAGCAACTGTAATTACAAACCTACTATCAGCAATTCCATACGTAGGTAATGAAGTTGTTCAATGAGTATGAGGCGGATTCGCCGTAGACAGCGCAACCCTAACACGATTCTTCGCACTCCACTTCCTAATACCATTCGTAATCGCAGCCATGGCAATAATCCACCTACTATTCCTACACCAAACAGGATCCAATAATCCCCTAGGATTAAACAAAAATACAGACAAAATCCCATTCCACCCTTACTTCACAGTAAGGGACATTGTAGGATTTGCGATCATAATTATAATTCTATCAACCCTAACCCTAAAAGAACCATACCTACTAGGAGACCCAGACAACTTCACACCAGCAAACCCACTAGTAACACCCGTACACATCCAACCAGAGTGGTACTTCCTATTTGCATACGCAATCCTACGATCAATCCCAAACAGGCTTGGAGGAGTAATCGCACTAGCCATATCAATTGCAATCCTATTCATCATACCAGCCTACAAGTCCAAATTCCGAGGAACACAATTCTACCCAGTAAATCAAGTAATATTCTGAACAATAACAAACACAGTAGTACTACTCACATGAATCGGAGCTCGCCCAGTAGAAGAACCGTACATTTTAACAGGACAAGTCCTAACAACCCTATACTTCCTATATTACATCACAAGCCCAATAACAACGAACCTATGAGATAAAACAACAAACTAGTTAAATAAGCGATAAGAAAGCCTAGTGCCTTGAAAACACTATGAGAGAAGTTCAAGCCTTCTATTAACTTAATGCCTAAATTAATGCACCTACAACAAAGAAAAAATTAGTAACCTAACACCAACAAAAAACAGCAAGTAGTTCAAGGAAAGGGGCAAAAAACTCCTCCAAGCCAAATACATCAACTTATCATAACGAAACCGTGGCAAGGTTCCACGAACCCACACAAACAAAAAAGACACAAAAGTCAACTTAACATAAAAAAACAAAGAATAAAGATCGCTGCCCAAAAAAATAATACAAAACAACAATCCCATAAAAAGAATACTAGCATACTCAGCCAAGAAAATCAATGCAAATCCACCCCCACCATACTCAATATTAAAACCAGAAACCAACTCAGATTCCCCCTCAGCAAAATCAAAAGGAGTACGATTAGTCTCCGCCAAACAAGAAATAAACCAAACAAAAGACAAAGGGAAACAAAAGAAAATCAATCAAACATAAGTTTGAAATAAACAAAAATAAACCAAGTTATATCTACAAATCAAAATAACAAAAGAAAATAGAATAAAAGCCAATCTAACCTCATAAGAAATAGTTTGAGCCAAAGCACGCAGACCACCCAATAAAGAATAACTAGAATTAGAAGACCAACCAGCAACCATAACAGTATAAACACCAAGTCTAGTACAGGCCAAAAAAAACAACAAACCCAACTCAAAAGAAACAAACCCTCTCAAATAAGGAATCAATAACCAAATTAACAAAGAAAGAAATAAACCAAAAACAGGAGAAAAATAATAAACCAAGTAATTAGAAACTAAAGGAAAATACTGCTCCCTAGAAAATAACTTAATAGCATCTCTAAAAGGCTGAAAAATACCAACAAAACCAACCCTATTAGGACCCTTACGAATATGAATATAGCCTAAGACCTTTCGTTCCAAAAGAGTAAGAAACGCCACCCCGACCAAAACAAAAACAACTAACAACAAAAACACAACAACAACAAAAAATAAACCCAACATAAAGTTACTACTTGTAAAGTAAACTTTACATTAATAGATTCTAAATCCAATGCACTTATCTGCCAAAATAGTCATCACAGTTAATAAAACTCAACAACAACAAAATTATTCCAAGTACCTGGTCCTCTCGTACTAAGGTACAAAAAATACTTATAGATAGAAACCAACCTGGCTCACGCCGGTTTGAACTCAGATCATGTAAGATTCTAAAGGTCGAACAGACCCAATTAAAACTCTCAGCTCCTACACCAAAAATTCACCTTAATCCAACATCGAGGTCGCAAACCCCCCTGCCGATAAGAACTCTCAAGGGAGATAACGCTGTTATCCCTAAGGTAATTTAGTCTTATAATCAAAATAAATGGATCAAACAACTATAAATCAATATAACCAAAAACAAGAGGGGTTAAATCATCCCTCTCATCACCCCAACAAAACAAATAGACCTACTTACCCATAAAATAAAAACAAACAACCAACATAAATAAACCAACATGTCAAACTCTATAGGGTCTTCTCGTCCCATAAAAACATCTAAGAATTTTAACTCAAAGACCAAATTCAATAAAATATTCACATCCAAGACAGCTCGTGCCTCGTCAAGCCATTCATTCCAGATCACAATTAAAGAACTAATGATTATGCTACCTTTGCACGGTCAAAATACCGCGGCCCTTCAACACCCAAGTCAGCGGGCAGGCCATACTTCAAAAACTAACAAGAAAAGATGTTTTTGTTAAACAGGCGGACACAAAATTTGCCTAATTCCTCAAAAGAAATTAAACACAAATACAGACAACACAACAAACAAATTTACTAATTCCACAATAATTACAATCCAGCAAATAAATAAAGAAAACATTCCAATAAATAATTAAATAAAGATAAAATAACAAAAGAAACAAATAAAATTTTAACATAATCACATTGAAAATCACCATAAAATCCACAAAACTAAATCAACACAAAAATTATAAAAATAGAATAAAGAGCTAATCCCCCTTAATTTTCACGTCAAGTAAAGAAAAATATAAAACAGTAAAAATCCAGACAAGACGCGTGAATTAAATTCATTTCTTGAAAAACCAGAAACCACCAAAGACGAATAACATTTCATTACCAGCAACCTATTTCCAATATTGATGAAACAACAACTAAAATAAACCACTAACTCCTTTAAAATCGGGAAATAAAAATAAATAATAAAATTCAATGAACCCTGATACACAAGGTACAACAAAACAAGCCAGCTTCCCAAAAAACAGCAAAATCAACCCCCTACAGTACAAGTAACCTATCACAAAAAAATTAAATCAAAAGAATACAACAACAGAATAATATTTTACCGAGCCTACTCCCCACACTAAACTCAACCAAAACAAAAATAAGACGATCAATAAATCAGACCATGCCGAATTGCACGACAAAAAATTCAGTGTAAATGAAATCTCAACTAACAGAAATGATCTGATATGTATTCACTCCAGCTACACCTTCCGGTACAACCACTTTGTTACGACTTATCTCATTAACAACTAAACGAGAGCGACGGGCGATGTGTGCATATCTTAGAACCAATTATCACGAAAACAATATACAAGACATTACAATCAAATCCAATTTCATACCGACAATTCAACCGATAATCCAAACAACAAAAAACAATGTAATCCATCAATAACACTTAGAAACAAGCTGCACCTTGACCTGAAATAAATCAAAATAAAGAAACCAGAAAATTAACAGCCCTAAAAGAATAATCAATAAACGGCGGTATACAAACCATAGCAACCAAGTAAGGTCCAACGCGGACTATCGATAACGAGACAGATTCCTCTGAACGGAATAAGATACCGCCAAATTCTTTAAGTTTCAAGAACATAACTAATACTACTCAAGCACAAAAATTAACATTCAAAAATAATAGGGTATCTAATCCTAGTCTAAATAAAAGAATTTCATAGCCTCCAAATAAATAAAAGGAAGAAAATTAAAGGTAAAAATTCCACCCAACCAACCACCTAATAAAAAACCAAACAATCAAAATCATACAACTACCAAAGCCAAACACGTTCAACTGCATCCAAGGTATAACCGCGGCTGCTGGCACAAAATTTAACCGAAACTAAAATGCATTACTAACTACAAGAACACTTGATCAATAATAACAACTAATGAGAACAACACAACCACATAAACCACCCATCAAGAGCAGAAGATCAAACCACGCACAAACTTACATATAGAGCAAGCAAACAATGAACAAACGAGCAAGAATAAAACTCCTC